AGAAAAAGATGACCCCTTCTTCCTGAGCATTACGGATAAATATTCATTCTTTTTTATACGTTAGGTTGGGTTTCAGATGTATATAATTCTTTTATTATATGAAACCAAAAACAAGAAATGACAAGAAAGTTCTATATAGATAGAGGAGAAAATAAAGATGTGGAAAACAAGACAGGTATTTTGTACAATGACACTGTACAACAATTTTTAAAAGGGATGTAGCGCAGCTTGGTAGCGCGTTTGTTTTGGGTACAAAATGTCACGGGTTCAAATCCTGTCATCCCTACCTATTACTTCTCCTATGGGCAGTAACGAGAGATTAATTGAGATCGATTAAAATGGGGCATAATCTTTCATTTTTGGATACTATATGTATGCGAGATGTGTTAGAAGTTAAGTAGAAAAAAAAATTCTTTGAAAGCGCTCTTAGTTCAGTTCGGTAGAACGCGGGTCTCCAAAACCCGATGTCGTAGGTTCAAATCCTACAGAGCGTGATTCCGTCTATCTTATGTATGTCGAATCACAATAAAATAACTTAACAAAACAAAGTTGAATTGCAACTGGAATTTGACCTCCTACAGGGAGGGGGTCAATCAAAAAAAGAAATGTTACTCAATCAAAGGTCCAACTGATCACCACGTCTGTATTGTAAATATGCAGTCACAAATAATCCTGCCAAAGTAATAGGAATTAGACCTAAGACGATTCCAAATAGAAAAACTTCAATCATTTCGGTTTGTTTGAGGGGATAAAAAAAAGGGGTAAGATCTATCCCTAAATATTAATCTGAATTATCCGTGAATCTCAATGACCAAGAAAAAAATTGGCAATTGGTGCGGGAAAGAACCATAGAATATCTGGAATTCCCGAGAAATATTTTTCTGAATTATTTATTCAATTCATTTTCAAATAAGTCGTATCTTGTTCAAACCAATAAATAGAGCTGGGGTTATAGTTAAAGCAGCCAGTAGAAAACCGAAATAACTAGTTATAGTAAGCATGAAAGGGCTTTATTAGATATGTTTTTTTTTTCTACATATGTTGATAAAACACTTACCTAAGTTTCCATTTTTCCCAGATACGAGGGTAATAAAAACCAATTAAGAGAATTAGTTTAGTTCCAATGGAAAATTCATGATTCATCGGTCATTATAGATAATACTAAAAAAAAGATAGAGTGACATAACATAGGTAGAAAAAAATAGATTCATCAGATGTGACATCGACCGATCCTGTGATTCCGAATCAACAGATTCATTGTGCAATTTTTGAGTTGAGTAAAGTAATAGTAATAAGAACTGTGTCGTGTAATTTCATTCGAAGATGAAATTCTATTTTAATTAATTTTGGAATAAAAGAATTGGATTTGAAAATAGCTTCAATTCCATTTTTTTGGAGCGAACGACCTGATACTACCTTATTACTTATTTTAACTCATTGCATTCAGTATAGTAATAAATAGGTTAGTTAATTACCCATAATATATCGAATAAGAAGAAAAAAAGGTGTTCCACCATCCATCGAAAGGATCTATCGAGAAACAAAAACTTTTACTTTATTTAATTATTTAATTGAAATTTTCAATTTAAATTGACTTTATTTTTGTTCTCTTTTTCGGGTCCAAAAGTCGATTCGAAGACGAGCCACCTCAATTATCCTTTTAGGTTCTATATTCTGTCTTTCCATATCATGGAGTTCCATACTTGTAGTTTGGTCAAGAAAGAATCTTTGTCTTGGACCTAATCCAACAATGATTGCATCACGAATATTGATTGTTACAACTATGTTTTCTTTCTTTCATTAAATATGATCTAAATAGTAGATACTATTACTATTATCTACTACTATTATCTACTATTATATATATATATCTTTTTTTTTTTTATTATATATTCTTTTTTTATTTATTATTATAAATTTAATATTAATAATAGTTTCTTTATTATAATATAGAATATAGTTTATTTTTATTATATTATATCATAGTTGTTAATTATTTTTTTTTTTAGTTAAGTTATAAGTATTTAAGTTATAAGTATTTATTATATTATACCAACCAATTACTTGAAATGAAAGGATTCGAATAAAACTTTTAACCAAAAAGGGTTAGATTTCACGTATAATTGAATTGTGTCAATACGATAATATCTTTCATGAATTATTAGAACCCATTGATCATTGACTTACATTTTCCCAAGATCTTTACTTTCAATTATGAAGCCAATAAGGGAAACCTTATAAGAAATTTGAGGGTTTTCTATTGATCTATTGAATAGCATAACATAAGTTATCCATAGATAAGGAACAAAAAAAGAAAAAAGGAATTGTGTAGCATTTCGGTACCGATCAAGGCTGCGTTGCTGTGCCAGAGGAAGGATAGCTATACTGATTCGGTATACTCGAAATACACCTTTGGTACAAAATTGACGATCTCACAAAGATGCACTATCAGTAGTTTTCTATTTACTGATCCCATCTTTCACGGAATCGATTCCCCTTT